TCTAAGAGCTAGCGATCTCGACGAAACTCAAAAATACAAGCAGTTGTGGGTTCAATGCGAAAATTGTTATGGATTAAATTATAAGAAACTTTTGAAATCACAAATTAATATTTGTGAACAATGTGGATATCATTTGAAAATGAGTAGTTCAGAAAGAATCGAAGTTTTGATCGACCCCGGTACTTGGGATCCTATGGATGAAGACATGGTCTCCGGGGATCCCATTGGATTTCATTCGGAGGAGGAGACTTATAAAGATCGTATTGATTTTTATCAAAGAAACATAGGATTAACCGAGGCTGTTCAAACAGGCGTAGGTCAACTAAATGGTATTCCCGTAGCAATTGGGGTTATGGATTTTAAATTTATGGGGGGTAGTATGGGCTCCGTAGTCGGGGAGAAAATAACCCGTTTGATTGAGTACGCTACCAATCAATTTATACCTCTTATTATAGTGTGCGCTTCGGGGGGGGCGCGCATGCAAGAAGGAAGTTTGAGCTTGATGCAAATGGCTAAAATCTCGTCTGCCTTATATGATTACCAATCAAATAAAAAGTTATTGTATGTATCAATCCTTACATCTCCGACTACCGGCGGGGTAACAGCTAGTTTTGGTATGTTGGGAGATATTATTATTGCAGAACCAAATTCCTACATTGCATTTGCGGGTAAAAGAGTAATTGAACAAACATTGAATAAAACGATACCCGAAGGTTCACAAGCTTCTGAATATTTATTCCAGAAGGGCTTATTTGACCTAATCGTACCACGTAATCTTTTAAAAAGTGTTCTGAGTGAGTTATTTAAGCTCCACGCCTTCTTTCCCTTGAATTTCAATTCAATGCACTAGGTTCAATTATTTGTAGCAAACAAGTAGTTTGCTTATCGGAATCAAAGTAACTAAGAATGAAGTTTTCTTTGGTGACCTAAGATCTAATTGTAAAAAGAATAAAAAGTGGTGGATAACTCTTTTTTTACCTGGATTCCTGATTACTAATTAAGAAGGTCTCTATCAACAAGATAAAAACACGAGTTCTTCCTTTCGTGAAATTAGGCAAATAAAACGAATTTTGTCTTAGGTATAGAATCAAATTCCAATATAGAAAAAAATAGATGTATGGTTTTGTATCTTTCTTCATCCCCCGAAAATCCTATTTTCACTAAAAATCCCGGTTGTGCCGCATTCTAATGAATCTTTCAATAATTTGTAAGAAACTCCTATTAATATTAAATTCGAAGACAATAACAAAACACAAAGAAATGAAGAAAAATAATCAAATGGATTATCATATGTATCTTTCATGTAGATAGACGAATAAGTCCATTTTTTGCGTTCTACATTCCTTGGACTTATTCTATATACTCAATTAGATACTTATATCTGTAATAAGAATTTTCAAATTGAATGAATTCATAATAACTACGAATTCATACTAATTACAATTATTAATTATAATTAGTATAAATAATAAATATGATATTAAAAACAATAAGAACAGGTACAAATAGTAAATCGAGGTACCCATTTTATGACAACTTTCCAATTTCCCTCTATTTTTGTGCCTTTAGTAGGCCTAGTATTTCCGGCGATTGCAATGGCTTCTTTATTTCTTCATGTTCAAAAAAACAAGATTGTTTAGATCTGAGGGGACCCAATCTCATCCGTTTTTTTGAAACTTAGACTTGTAGCATAACCCATATATTTATTTCGGGAAATGAAATAAGGTAGAACATGTGATTTCTGACGAACATAAAGGAAAAAGCTCTTATGCCTGCAGAAAATGATCTATGGGTAACTGAATTCCAGCTAGTTTGAAATAGATCAGGACTGCTGGATACCCAAAATGTAAAGTTGGCGGATCTATATGTATATCTGTATATTGGGATCATAGGAAGGGTGTGTTATTATTTTAGATCTAACCAATTTGAGGAATTACTCCTAAAGGTTCCCATCAATCTAGTGCTAGTTCACATTAAACTAGTGCTAGTTGATGAAAGTTCATTCGGAAACAAAAAAGTAAAGTCAAAACCATTTTGGGTATTCTCTCAATTCCAATAAAATGCAATCGGATCAAGTATGAGTTGGCGATCAGAACATATATGGATAGAACTTATAACGGGGTCTCGAAAACTAAGTAATTTTTGCTGGGCGCTTATCGTTTTTTTAGGTTCATTAGGATTCTTATTGGTTGGAACTTCCAGTTATCCTGGTAGAAATTGGATATCTTTTGTTCCGTCTCAGCAAATCCTTTTTTTTCCACAAGGGATCGTCATGTCTTTCTACGGGATCGCAGGTCTCTTTATTAGTTCCTACTTGTGGTGCACAATTTCCTGGAATGTAGGTAGTGGTTATGATCAATTCGATAGAAAGGAAGGAATGGTGTGTATTTTTCGGTGGGGATTTCCTGGAAAAAATCGTCGCATATTCCTCCGATTCCGTATAAAAGATATTCAATCCGTTAGAATAGAAGTTAAAGAGGGTATTTATGCTCGCCGTATCCTTTATATGGACATCAGAGGCCGGGGGGCTATTCCGTTGACCCGTACTGATGAGAATTTGACTCCACGAGAAATTGAACAAAAAGCCGCGGAATTGGCCTATTTCTTGCGCGTACCAATTGAAGTCTTTTGAGAAAGGGATTGGGCTGAAGAACGAATGCTTTCTCCGCAGGAGGGAAAAATACAAGAATCTTGTTTTTTCTATAACTAAGTGATACTTTAGATGCAGATAAATCATATCTTGTAAATTCTTTTCTTTTTGTCAATCGATTTTTTGATCATCACAATATCTTTCTCTCAATTATTCTATTCTTGACCATGGAAACTCCTTTGAATTTTTTTGAAATATTTGATATTTTGATAGAAAAAGAGTTCTTTACGTCTCCAAATCTCAACAATATTCATTCCTTAAAGGACTTCTTTTGTTCATTGATCGAAAGGAGACACGTGTTTTGTTTGGAATTTGATGAATTGAGATATCTGGAAACACAATTTTGTATTATTTCTTCAGTCGAATTCCAAGTGGAGTCTTAGTCTATTTCTGTATTCTTTCTAGATTCAAACAAAATCACAAAGAAAATAGATTCATAGGTTTGATACCTTGTCTAGAACTCATGTTTGGTTTGAAAGAAATATTGGATCACATAGAGTCGACAAATGGAGTGGGTTAATTAAAAATTCACAGGTTAAAAATGGCAAAAAAGAAAGCATTCACTCCTCTTTTGTATCTTGCATCTATAGTATTTCTGCCCTGGTGGATTTCTCTCTCATTTACTAAAAGTATGGAATCTTGGGTTACTAGTTGGTCGAATACGGGTCAATCCGAAAATTTTTTGAATGATATGCAAGAAAAAAGTTTTCTAGAAAAGTTCATAGAATTAGAGGAAATCCTCTTCTTGGAAGAAATGATCAAGGAATACTCGGAGACACATCTGCAAAAGCTTCCTATAGAAATCCACAAAGAAACGATCCAATTAATCAAGATACACAATGAGGATCGTATCCATACGATTTTGCACTTCTCAACAAATCTAATCTGTTTTGTTATTCTAACCGGTTATTCTATTTTAGGTAATCAAGAACTTGTTATTCTTAACTCTTGGACTCAAGAATTCCTATATAACTTAAGTGATACAGTCAAAGCTTTTTTTATTCTTTTATTAACCGATTTATGTATCGGATTTCATTCACCCCATGGTTGGGAACTAATGATTGGTTCTGTCTACAAAGATTTTGGATTTGGTCATAATGATCAAATTATATCTGGTCTTGTTTCCATTTTTCCAGTTATTCTCGATACTATTTTTAAATATTGGATTTTTCATTATTTAAATCGTGTATCTCCGTCACTTGTAGTTATTTATCATTCAATGAATGATTGATAAAAGATCCGCCGATATTAATCCAATTAGAATGTTTCTTGCTTTGTAGCTCTACAGAAGTATTAAAAACAGGCGATTTTCATACTATTTTCATAGTATACTTATACTATAGTATTCTAGTAAAATGATTCCAATAAATAGCAGAATCGTGGACAGGGAACTATAACTATACTAGAGACCTGCCAAATTTATTGTAGAAATTTTCGGATCAACGATTAGACCATGCAAACTAGAAAGACTTTTTCTTGGATAAAGGAACATATTACTCGATCTATTTCCGTATCACTCATGATATATATCATAACTCGGACATCCATTTCAAGTGCATATCCCATTTTTGCGCAGCAGGGTTATGAAAATCCACGAGAAGCGACCGGGCGTATTGTCTGTGCCAACTGCCATTTAGCTAATAAGCCCGTGGATATTGAGGTTCCACAGGCGGTACTCCCTGATACTGTATTTGAAGCAGTTGTTCGAATTCCTTATGATAAGCAAGTGAAACAAGTTCTTGCTAATGGTAAGAAAGGGGGTTTGAATGTGGGGGCTGTTCTTATTTTACCGGAGGGGTTTGAATTAGCTCCTCCCGATCGTATTTCTCCCGAGATGAAAGAAAAGATAGGCAATTTGTCTTTTCAGAGCTATCGCCCTAATAAACAAAATATTCTTGTGATAGGGCCTGTCCCCGGTCAGAAATATAGTGAAATCACCTTTCCTATTCTTTCCCCCGGCCCCGCTACTAAGAAAGATGTTCACTTCTTAAAATATCCTATATACGTAGGGGGCAATAGGGGAAGGGGACAGATTTATCCCGACGGAAGCAAGAGTAACAATACGGTTTATAATGCTACAGGGTCGGGCATAGTAAGTAAAATCATACGAAAAGAAAAAGGGGGGTATGAAATAACCATAACAGATCCGTCGGATGGACGTGAAGTGGTTGATATTATCCCTCCGGGACCAGAAGTTCTTGTTTCAGAGGGTGAATCCATAAAATTGGATCAACCATTAACGAGTAATCCTAATGTGGGTGGATTTGGTCAGGGAGATGCAGAAATAGTACTTCAAGATCCATTACGTGTCCAAGGTCTTTTGGTCTTCTTGGCATCTGTTATTTTGGCC